GGGGCCGCCCTCTTTGATTTTCCGCACCAATCCTTATTTCCTACTACATCTTTTTTGGGGTGTATAGCTCAGTTGGTAGAGCATTGGGCTTTTAACCTAATGGTCGCAGGTTCAAGTCCTGCTATACCCAAACCTGCCTTACACTATAGTATGAGTAAGGATGCGTAGTAACGCAAAGAGCACGCTTTGGCCTTTATTTAGAGGCGCTTCGGCGACTTCGCCCTTTAAGTTAAGTGACAAGGGGATGAGGTAAGGAGTAGTATAAGAGTGGCTCGGTCATCGATAAACCTCTCCTTATTCATTCTATAGGGCGGGGCTGCGGACCAAGAATCCAGCAAAAGGGCTTAAAAGCTCCTTTATCAAACCTTCCCCTTTTCATAATAATAAGGTAAGCATCAAAGCCCAGAAAACCCAACCTATACAAAGAGCTCTTTTCAGCCCCTACTCCTAACAAGTGAAAGTTGCTGTTGACGAAGTTTCATTCGTTGCAACGAACGTACCTCTCCCTTTTTTTCTTTTCTGGGGGTTGAAGAAAAGCAGGTTCTTTAAACCATTACAGATTCAAAAAAGGAACTCAATGCTCCGCTAATCACTCACGAGATGTCAGAAAATTCCTTTTATTTTCTAAAGGACCATTTACGAGGTCCAGTATTGAAATCGAAAAAGCGATGGAAGAAGCTAGGATAGATTCTTGTTTACTTGAATCCCACTTGGCTTGGTGAAAGAATCTCATTCCTGGCTTGAGGATTCATCTAAACTAAAAAAGCTCAAGATCAACAGACTCTCCTTGCTGGAGGGTCCCACCCCCCTTGTCATTCAAAGCCGGGCCATACGCTCCTATCTCATTCAGGGGTGAACATATTAGTAAAAGGCTTGACCTTTGGGTTCTGTCGCTTGAAGAATGAAAAGAAAAAAGGCTCGGTCGTAGTCGTTGGAACGAACTCGGTAACAATGACCAGTCATTAGTTAAGCTGGCTTGGCTTACGCTTCCTTCCCTTCACCCGGATAATGACCATTTAAGCACCTCGTCCAACTACTACTTTCCCTGTGTTCTATCACAACAAGGCAGGCCTGCCCAAGGAATAAATCACAACCAGGGCTATATTCACCTCTATGTTAGGTAGCCTCCTCACTAAACACAAGTAAGAGCTAGCTTGCATTGAGAATGAGGGGCCCTCCGAAGGACTCGTTTTCAGCTCCTTACTTACCTAATTTTTTCATTGTTGAAAAAGAGGCAAAATGCCAATGATTACACAGCCCACTTCGCTCCGTTCTCTTTCTATGCTGACTGGGAGTCGACGTACTTCCTTCTTGCTTTGACACTACAGTGGGGTCAGAAGAAGCTCGCTGCCGGATAGAGCTTCAGTTTTGAATCTGCCTTCTAGGGATTCAAAAGGTGAGATGAAAAATCCTAGCCTTAACGCCCTTGCTTCACTTACTTCTTTCCCTACCCACGCTCTCATGCATGGACAAAGGAGCGAATCCTACCACAGATAGAAATCTATTCATAGAAAACTTAAAAGGAACCTCCTGCTCTGTCCGAGATAGCCATTTGAAAGACTCCTTTTTGGCTTATTTGATACAGCTGGAAAGGTTATTAAACGAACTCGCTTATGCTAGCTAGCCCTTTACCCTGTCTGGCTTAGTAGTAGGTGAGAACAACCAACTATCCTTCCAGTGAAGTGCCCCCTTATCCCTGCTATGCTGCTTAGGCACATTAGCCCTCAACAATAGGAGAAATGGTCAAACTGTGAGATCTTTAAGACTGGGTATGAAAGTTCTTCCTTAGGCTCTCCAGCCCTTTCCTTAGCTGAGCTAAGCACATATTCTCTTTCGCCTTTGCGAGATGTGAGTGCATCGCTTGAAGGAGATGCTTATACTCTCTCTTCCCTAGCTTTCTGTCTCTTTGTCCTACCGATCCGTCAGAGGGAAAGACTGGTGAGAGTGCAACTACTGCTCCATTTATATTGGGACTAGAGGTACCGCTATTTACACTGGGTCTAAAAACGACTGCTACGAAGGCTGAAACTAGATCGATGCGAACTACTATTCTCTAAGACATTTGGCATGAGACAGACGCTTCTAAGGTTATTTACTATTGGATTAAGCGCTTCAACAGGAAAGAGACTAAGGGAAGGAGGGAAGTTCAACTAGTCGATCTAGCTTTGACACACTTGAATGAGACGAGTAAAGAGTTGTAGATTCGGGATGGGAATAGAAAAATCCTTTTCCCCCTTAGAGCACATCCTTACCTACACCTACATTGAACTAAATGTTCAAAGCATATAGTTGCATTTGAATGCTAACTGAAAGTTGGATCAAGTATATCCTACTGAGCTCAAGAGATGAAGGGCAATTCTTTCTTTTAGGAAGGATTCGATCCCATCCCACCCAAGTGCCATCTTCAAGGATTGAATGTAGTAATTCATCTCCAGTCTAGGCTTCCTTCGCACAGGCTACACATGGCTCCAGGCGTCATAAAAGCGAAAAATCATTCCTTCTCTTGTCGGAATGGGAGCAGCTATTTCACTCGCATCTGCTTGGACTGCTGGAAAGCTTAAACCTCGCCTATAAGAGTTGGAAGAAGTCGTAACTAAGTAAGTACGCACGCCCGCGAAGTCACTTCCGACAATCATTCTCTTTGAGTTGATGGATCTTTAAAGAGAACCAATAGCGATGACCAGACCAAGTTCACTCTTTTTCTTTTGCCTAGAAGTGAGTCATTGATACCGAGAAAAAGCTCTTCCTTCTGTGGTTCGGGTTCGCCTTTCCCTGTCGAAGGTGGCATTGGTCTTCTCCTATATCTAGGATAATGCTTGCTTTAGGAAAGACGAGAAATCCTCCAATACCAGCTTCTTCTATAGGATCGGAGTTGTCAACAAGAACTGCAGATACGATCACTCCGCCTTTCGCTTAGTTATCCTTTCTACTATCACTTCCTTTAGCAGTTCCGGAACATCTATAGTATGCTTGAATGTCGGCAATTTGTCCATATTCTATTCCTCCTCGTCTATTAGTTCAGTTCCTTTCCTTAGTGAAATCAGTCCCTCTCTCCATCTTTCGAGAACAACAAGAGGTAGCTTTCCAGGCGTATTATGATTCACTTCCTAAGAAGCCCTTTAGCTCAAAAGTTGGAATACCCAGAAAGAGAAACTGGGGGAAAATAGAAAATCAGTCTTACCTGTCCTATCAAAAAGAAGGATAGAAAGTCAGAAAGGTACGAAAGGACGGCATACTCTGTCCCTTAGTGAAAGCGTGAAAACGCAATCCCATCTCTGAATGTTCACAAAGACAGTTCACAAAATCGTAGCCTGCGCCCGGTGGGGAAGAAGAGTGAGACTGACTAGCAAGTGCCCAAAAGCCCGGTTTATGAGCCCCTTTCCGATTCCCTAACCCAATCTCATGAGAAGCAAGTCCAGCAGGCCCTGCCTTAACCTGTCCTCAGACAGCCAGCCCTCACCAGGCTGCTGGCATTGCTAAATGCTCCGCCACGAAGCAAGCTTTCCCGAATACGACAGATGCGGAAGTGGCTAAAGAAGTCGGAAGAAGAAAGTAGTTGGACAACTGTATACACGAGGTATTCTGGGAATTGGCAACATTGACAGAAAGGAGGAAAAAACTTTAATAGGTCTATCTCTACTAAAGTAGTCGGCCTAACCTTCGGTTCCCGTAACCGAGTTTTTCTTTCTCACTCCTTATGTACTTTTTCTTACTTCATCCATAATGACTTTATTTATAATTGTGTTCAAAAAAACCCTCTAGAAAGGCGAACAGCCGGCATTGCAAGCAAATAGAGAGCCCCCGCCCGTTTGAGCCGTTGCGAGCCGGAAAGTGTACCGGCTGTTTGAGTCGCGAAAGGGCCGCTTGCTTAAATTAGATTATTTATTTTCTAATAATAATAGACATATAATATTCTATATCTATCTATAAACAATAATAAAATAAATAGAAAAATCATTTTATTTATCCAATTGTTCATTCCTGGGAAGAGGAAGAAGCAGATAGAGCAAAGGCCTCCTCTTTCCATCCGCTCTTCCCTAAGTGAGCGAATTGCATGTAGAGATCCGTAAGGGCTTATAGTTTAATTGGTTGAAACGTACCGCTCATAACGGTAATATTGTAGGTTCGAGTCCTACTAAGCCTACCACCCCCCTCTCTTCACCTGATACAAGGCAGTCGAAGTACCCGCTGCCCTTCCTCCAAGACTTGAATTAGTAAGAGCTTTTCTATACTATGCTGCCTTTGGCCTTTCACCGGATATGGGATCGATCCCTTCCACCATTCCTCCAACAGATGCGGATTCATTAGCTGCCGTTATTCTTTCAACATTTGCAGAGCTAACCCCTGAAGTGACTTCAGTCCCGTTAGAGCTAACTGCTCCTTCTTCTATAGCAAGTGCCGAGCAGGAATCACTGCTTATTCGACCGTTAATGCCTACTCCCCTGGTAGGGCTATTCAAACCAATCCACCCAAGGCAAGAAAGTAGCAATCGGCTTTCACTATGGCTTTCCCCTAGTAGCTAGCGTAAGACAGCTCTTTAGATAGGTAGAATGAAGCCGGAAGCTCACCTCAGAGTCCTAGGTGGGCAGTTTCTCAACCGTTTAGGAAGCTCAAGGGTTAGAAGGAATGAAGACCGACAGGTTACGTATTACGGTAGGCGTAGCAACGACGTTGTAGAAGCAAGAGATCACCCTTCGAGGCATAGCTCAAGAAGGGTTCCAGCGTTTATTAATAAATGTTGTTTCAACAATCTCTTTGATTTTAGAGCCTTGAAGGGAATAAGGCCCGATTGGAAGCTGAAATCCTACCTTAGCACAAGCGCTAAGCGAGTTTCATTCCTTTTCTTTCTGCGTAAATCTGATAAAAAAGCTCCCTTAGGTTTTCTTCGCTACATGGGAGCAAGTCTCTTGTGCGTGTGAATTCGATTCTTGCTTCTGCCCTCGTTGTGCATTCTCTTTCCTTTTGTCGTTGTAGCAATCTTTCTTAGTGCACCCTTAGGCGAGTAAAGAGAGAATGCTTGGTAGCAGGACAGTAGCACGCATGCCAAGGATAGCTGTCCAAGGGTTGAAAGCCAGTAGTAAACCAGTCAGCTAGCTGAAGTTATAAAGTTAAAAAGTAGCTGCACATGAATCGTATAGAATAGTATGCCACACTGTCCTTTCCTGTTGACGGTGAGTGAAAAAGATTCATCCTATAATAAGAGGGTATCAGATGCAAGAGGGATTCCTACAGTGAGGGAGATTGGCGCATCTACAAGTTGAGAGTGTGCTCGGGCAAGTGGGCTAAGCAGAACTACTAGTAACGGGATTTGCCTGCAATACGAGGAAGGGGAATGGAACTCTTTTTTGAGAACTTTAGCTACGGACTTAGGTTAGCTAGCTCAGCTTCTCCTATGGCTATTTGGATGTTGGAACTAGGGTAATGCAAAGACAAAGAAGGCCGGTGAGTCGAATGAGGGGCGGCAGCTCGATTGGACTATTTAAAAGAAGGTTTCTTCCTGGTGTGCTGCTTCCTGCCACTACTTTGACTTCTATAGGTTGAATTCATATTCAAGAGTCAAATTCCAGTTTCTCTAGTGGAATTCGTCTTTCTCTCTTCCTAAACTGGAAATACACGCTTTTCTTGAGGGAAAACCTCGAGTACCCCCCCTTGCGCGGTATCCTATTTCTTTTTTGTTAACAGGAGAAGTCTATTTATATGAAGGAAACGAAGTTGAATAAAGTAGAGGAAGAAAGACCCCCGGGTGCCTTCCTATGTTGGAACTCCTGCCAATTTCATTACCTGCACCTGCTCATGGTTTACTTTCTGGCATATTGACTATCTTCGTATATTTCTTATTTCATATGTTATATTCTTCTTCTCTAGAATAGTTGAATTCAACTTTCATTTCCAACATATTGAAATAAAGGAATTGGTGGATCTCTCCCATCAGACAGATCAACGGCACCGGGCATGGGATACACAGGCAGAAGAGCTGATTTGACCGGGCAGACCAGATGAGCGAGATTGATTTAAAGCGAAAGCGCTGTGCCAACTTGCATACAAGATTTATATATGGATTGGATACTCTATTAAAATCCTCTTCATAAGTCCTTTCGTACAAGCTATTCAAAGTCTGTTGGCGGCGGTACTTCGACCGCTAAGCCTCGCTTATGCACCGAGAAAGATCGTCGATAGGAAAGCTCTGTTACGCACCAACGACGGCCCCTTCTCTTTACCTTTCTCGTCCCCTACCTTTGCTGGCTTGAATGGGAGAAAACGGGCGGCTAGGGATGTCTCATATGTCAGTAGCAGTGAACATGACAGCAAGGCCAGGTAGGCGAACATTCTTCTTGCCTGGTCTTTTTTTTATAGGTATGTTAATGTTCAGTCTTTGGTCTAGTACGGTTGAGTGAGTTCGCTTGATCTTTGCTAATTAGCTGACATTGTTCTTGCTGTATACTGGTATAAAGCATATCTCTATATTTAGATTCTTTGAGTAAGATCAACTATCATCTGTTCCAAGAGCCCTCTATCACCTGGAGCCCGAGCGGCATTAAGAATAGCTTCTAAAAGGAGAACTGGCTAAGGCTAACGAAGCCTAGCTCGTTTAGGTCCTGCCATTCCTACCTATCTATCATTGGTCAACTCGGAAATCAGCTAGACCCGACTTTCTCTTTCAAATGAATTGATTCGCCAGATACCACTCCGTCACTGGTATTCTTACCCCCATATGAGGAAGAAGCAAAGAATCCCTCACCACCCATGAACGTGGATAAGACTGGCTCATAGTCCAGTACGATGAAGGAACCCTGGCCAGAAGACTTCGATAGATCATTCCGCCCACCAAAGTATCAGCAGGGCTGTGAATCCCAATTCGAGTCAGATTTCTCAAAGCTTGTAACGAATCTCCGGTAATACCTCCACCCACTGGATGGGAAGATCCCGAGACTAACATAATTGTGGTCAAAGGAAGACTGATTGAGCTAGATGACGAATTGATCAAAGATGCTGCCCATACTAGTCCTCCGATTCCAGATCATTTTAGACCGCTAAAAAAGAGGAGTTACTTGAAGAACGCTTGTCCAACTAGCCGCTGGCATTCTAGACCACTTCACTTCCTACCAGGGGTGGTAAGGGCTCATCTAGCAGAAGAAAGCCCGGGGAAGCATATTTTGGAGGGAACGGAAGCGAGAGGTTCGAAGACGCTCGACTAAAAGGAGAGGAACGTAGTGCGAGACCAGGGGGGTATTTAGATGAGACCATAGTACGAGGAAAGAAAGTGTCGTTGTGATATTGCGTCTATATCTATACGAGGAACTTAAATAGTAGACTACGACTCTTATTCCTATTTCGAGACCATAACAGCAGGAGTGACTTCGAATTTAAGCGAAAAAGACGGGGTTTATTGTACTTGTGAAGATTCAACACCAGCTCTACGAGTGGAAAACGTCAGTGACTCCGTTCGCTTTGCAGCTCGCCCTGGTTCGCTAGGAGCTCTTCTTGCACAACAATGAAGTTGCTCTATACTAAAAAAGTCGTACCCTGGTGGGCGCAGAGTCAAATTACTCAAACATAGCATAGAAAAGATATACCTGGCATTTGTGTTTGCAGTACAAAAGCTCAGACACTATCTCCTTGAACATACCGTTCGGCTCATATCGAAAGCAGATCCGCTCAAGTATTAGCTTTCGAGCCTTTAAGAAAGGATAACAAGAGGTTATGGATTATCCAAATGGTCCATGATGTTTCCCTAATGTTGTAAGGCAAAGGACAAGCGTTGTCTGATTTCTTGGCAGCTCATCCAGCCTCAGATGACACTCCTTTGTCAGATGATCTACCTGATGAAGAAGTTTTATATGCTCAAGTTCAGTTCCCCTGGGAGATGTACTTCGATGGTTCATCCAGGAGCGGGGGCAGGGACGAAAGCAGAGCTAGTGGTGGCCAAGTTCGAGAACCAGTAGTAGATTGAGTTCCAGATAGAGATTATCTTTCTCCAATAGAAGAACCTGTTTTAACGTAACAACACCGCCAACCGCTAGAGAGGCAGTTCGAGATGCAGCTAACTAAGAGTAGCGGATTCAGTTGTTTATCTTGAACCAGTCAATGTATCAGTCGCAGCATTCCTTCCAGGAGTAGCCAGGGTTGATTTTGAAGTTGATCCAGCACTCCTTATCCGAGTCACTTACCCCTCACTCAAGTTTTAGTGGCTATTGCTTTGTAAGCATCCGAACCAATTATAGTCTCAGTTAATGATGCCAGTGAACCAGCACAAATTGATCGAGTTTACCTATAATGGGACGCATCTCTTCCTAGCCCTATTGAGTGACTTTCTTCCAGGATAGCTGGATTGAAAACCTAGCTCTATCTATCACTATAAGTATAAAGCCCGTCCCTCCATTCCATCCGCACGTCTGGAATGAGATGATCTAAGTTCTAAGTGCCGACCTTTCTATCCTACTCGCTAGGTTCTTTGTTTTTGTCATTCCTATCCGACTAGTAGGAAGCTAGTAGTCTATGAAACTAAGAGAATAGATAGAGCGTCAAGCGCAACCGATATCATCTATCATCCGATCTTTTTTCTTCCTTCGACCACTTCACCAGGGCCAGGGATTTGAATCCTGTACTTAGACCTGTGGCTTGAAAGAAGAGCTTCTATGCCCTTTGATTCTCTAGCCGACGGGGGAAGACGAAGATGAACGACTAGAAGAGACTAGGCCCACCCCTTTTGACCAATAGTCCATCCCGCGGAAGATTTATAAAGAACGGATCCCTTATTTGACGTTCCAGCCTTGGTTTCCTAAGCCGAGTGCGGATCTACTTATTTGATACTCTGAAGGCTGTTTCGGTGGTATTGCAAGAAGAAAGGCGGAACTAACATTGTGGATGAACTGTTTGTAGCAGCTGTTGTTGCTCGCTCTTTCTTTACTAAAGCTGGTAGAGAAGGTCGTGGTACTCCTATTTTATGCTTTCCAGCGCCGTGAACTAACTCATACCGAGATGCCACAGGAGCTGCTTTTTCAATCGTTTACGCCCAAGAGCATAAATGCTATTGACAACCTCGGGAATATGGTCCGGAGATCAAGACTTGGAAGATTGCTTTTCTTAGAGTGCATCTCGTGTATGCAAAGTTGCTCGGCAAACTCCCTCTCAGCTATCGATTCAAGGAAGAATGTATTCTATAAAAAAGCGAACTCAACCAGGATCAGGTAGGTACTCGGTGCCGGCTGCCTTTGGCAAATGCAATTAGTTGCCCAAAAGCAATTGAAGTTCCCCTCTTTACTCAGTCTTTTTATCGACCCGAAAGAGTACAAATTGGTCCTAAGAATCCCAATTCGCCTGTGGGCATAGCCAATACGCTTCAAGTTATTTAAGAGCCTGAAAACACCCGCTAATTCAAGTGGCATGGGATTTCCCGATCCAGATAATTAAGAAACCTTAAAAAGCTCTTTGCTTGATTGACCGGATCATGAAATTGGTGCTATTGAAGCTTCGTCTTACCTTAAATCTATTCTAGGAAAGGGAGACATAGTCCCGCCCGATGTGGGATTGGAAGAACAACTATGAAAAGGGAAAGGACGGGTATTGAATACCCCAATCGAAGAGGGGGATGCGCAACGATCTCCTACGGCAAGTGCCTATGCTGTTACTCAAGGTATCAATTTCTGTTAGCTGATTAGCCGCTTGGACGATGCTCAGCATGGAAAGTAAGAAGAACAACTACGCTCTTGATGCAGCGAATGAACCATTTCCCGGTTCCTTTCAGGTACCTCAGATTTCTTTTTGGGGCTAATTAGCCATTGGGCTAACCCATCTACGCTCTCTGGATTGGTCTGTGTTGCCTTGAACTTCTCTACATAGTCCTGTGCTCGATCTTTCCCCGCTAGTAGGTCTGGAACCATAGTTCTATACGGATTATGACATTCTAAAGGATGTTGAACTGTATTCTCAATTCTAGTGTTGAGAGGTTGAAAGCTTTTATTAAAATCTATTTATAAGAACATTCCCAAGATGATAGGCTGCTCCATGATATGTCTGCTTCCCTGAAGAGTTATATGACCCCCACGAGGCAACCTAAACTCTTGTTTCAGTTGACCGATTCCTCTAGCCCGGATGGGAGATCCACTCTCTACGAAGTATTTATAGCAGTTGTTCTAGAAGGAGTCGTGGAGTACCGCGTTTCCGTGGCCGCTGCTGCGCCCTTTTCGATTAGATATTTTGGGTTGGAATGAGTAAAGTAAGGTCTTTCTTCTATATATGGTTGAGCGAGACTATATTCTCGAAATGGTGAGTTGTTATGAGCTAAAGCTCTTATTCGAATATCCCTACCGGAACCGGGGAAAGCAACATTCCAACTTCGATACCTCGAATTCTTGGCTTGTTTAAATTCTTTGTGAGCATTAACCTCTTCTCGGGAAAGTAGAGTCCATAATGATCGAAACAACCTCACCCTAACTTTGGAGGAAAGCCCGAGATAGTATACCAAATAATCGTAGTCTTCTGGTCCCCTTCCCAGTACTTGTAGTAGAAGTTCATTCGCCAGGCTTAAAGCACTCATCAACGCCCACCGGCAATCTCTTCAGTTCGCTAATAGAGTAGAAAGATGAAATGAGAGCTTCGATATAGTATTCATGGAGAAGAGGTCTTACCTTCTTTAGAATCTTGATTGACTCATTGCATGCCAGCCTAATAATGCTTTTTAGCAACCAAGGTAAGTACGCCTTTGGTGGGGATAATAGGTGGATTCATCCACTTGTGCAGTGTCGCTAAATAGCTGGTCGAAAAGGCAAGCAGTCACATCTAATTCGAGACAAGAGCAATTAGAAAGCTTGGCTAAGAGAGTAGTAGTGGAATCTATTCAATATAGTTTGATGGAGAGGGTTGTCTGATGTAGCTAATGATGGCTTCGGCAGCTGATAGGAGGGGGCTAAAGAGTAGAGCCTTTAAGGTAGGGATAACGAAGTGTTCAAACATAGATTTGTCGCTAAAGACCATTGAATTCCTTCTGCGATACGAAAGCTTGGCATGTCATATTCCTAATCAAAGTTGGGTCAGTTTTTCTTCTCCAAAGGGGCTCACCTTACTAATAATGCGAAGAAGTAGACGAGTCGTCAGCAGCAATAGCTTCCGTTAGAAGTTCACGGCGGGAATAAATCAAAGAACAAAAGACCTTTTCAATTCAAAATAGAGCAGTTGAGAAAGACAATTTCATGGCATAAATGCGGCAGACTATTCACATTAGGTAAGGTCGAGCGTAGTATTTCGATCAGAAGGAGCGCTTGCTTAGTGAAAAAGGGCTGAGATAAAAGATGAGGCTTAATACGAGAGCATAGGACTTGACCGGTTCATTCACCGAGGGGATGCTTTTGCGCAATTCTTTCTATTTTGACTTTCCTTTGGTTCAGCATTCAGTGCAAAATCAATGTATGAAAGTAAGGGTATCGAATCTAGGCCCCGGTGAATAGATTTTGATTCTAACCTAAGTCAAGTGAGAAATCCTGAACAAGCTTGGACAGTTCTCCTTCCTTGGGGTTTGCAGACGTTTTGGAAAGCAGACTTTAGGCCATCGTCGGTTTATGCACCAACAAGAGCCTGTAGGATAGTTACTACAACCCGGTTTGAGTTGTCCGCTTTGATCGAATCTAAGCCCATGAGGTGATCTCGACTCTCACTTACGAGAATATGTCCCCTGAGGTCTCAATAGCAATCAAAGTCGTAGGGTTAGAGTCACCAAGCCGGGAAGGCATAGAGTCGACGCAGTCAAGCAGGAAATCCCGTAATCGACGGCATAATCAAAAGTACAGGCAGAGGTCCAAGATCCTAGTCGTACAAAGATCCAAGCAGCGTATTCTGATTCAAGTGCGAACTTCTTCTCGACGCAGGAGATTCGTGAACAATCCCATCTAAGAGCCTAGCAGCCTTGTTCTCTCTTTTCATTCAACTCTTCTAATCTCAGATTTCCATTATGATCTTTCGAGAGGCATATTCCTATTGAATCTATCCCATGCATTCACTCCTATGTCGGCCTAAGGACTGCTAAAGTCTTCCTACCGAGAGCTGGTAATTCTATTGACTTCCTCTAGTAGCTAGTTTAGAGTTCCTCTCCTAGCTGCTAGCTGTCTTCTTTCCTAGTAGCTCGGTTCTTAGGTTGCTTCCTATCCTATTAGCTATTAGCTCGCAGCTCTCTAGGGTGGGGCCTCGTTAGGGATCTCCTCATGAGGATTGGTTCTCGTGCCCATATGAATTCGTAGATGCCTATCTGTCAAAAGATTCAGTGTCGAAAAAGCCTTTTAAACTGCCCGCTATCAAAGGCCATTCTTCTTATAGTCTGAGTCTTCCTTGGACCACCGCTTGCTCTCCTACCGGCCTTTCTCTCTTAGCTTTCCCCGCCTCCGGTTACCTGTCTTCAGTCTTGGATTCCACTGTAGATTTCTTGTGCACGATGCCAGGTTTTCGTGCGACTTTTCTATATCAAAAAGGCCAAGGAGGCTAAATCCCATGTCGACCTATCCCTACTCTGGGGATCGCCCCTTCAGACTATAACAACTTCGGATTGGTGCAAGATATTGGAAAGAATCAACAGGATGAGCCCACCCCCCTGTCGGCTTGAATTGAGACCCGCTGCTGAGCATGTGAACTTCTACTTCGTACAGTACTACTTGTCTTGCCCCTTAGTCGGATAAGGAACTCCACCCTGTCAAGAAACCTTCCCCGCTTTGTTGCTCGGTCGGTCAGTCGGGCTCTCTGACTGGAATTGGGGTTTATTGGTTTGTATTAGTATAAGTTTCCGTCGTAGTCTGTATCTTAAGGTCCCAGCTCTAGAACATCTCAAGATCTAGCCTCCCGGATCTTTCTTTCCGGAGTGAGTCAGGCAGCACACCCACGAAGTCAATTAGTGGGGAAGCAGAGCAGAAGATATGATATTAGTGAGTGAGGCACTTTGAGCGTTAACCGAAGCCCTTGCACCCATTGCCGGGGGCCTCGTTGTCGCCTTTGGCTTCAACTACTTTTGCTTCCGGGAACAGATAGCTTGCTGCCCAAGTTGACCTCCCAAAAACAAGCCATATAGCAAGATAGCAAGCGCCTAAGGGTGGATTTTAGTGAGCGGGGAAAGCATTGATTTGGTTCCATCAGCTAACGCCACTCCGAGCAGAAGAGTCGTAAAGTTCTGTTACTGCAGCATGTTAGTAGGGAAGGCAAGGTCTTTCACTCATGTCTACTTCTAATGCGCACGAACCTTAGTCACTGGAGGGGTGATAAGCTGAGACGGATCAAAGCTTCTGCTTCTTGAGGTGTTGTTCAGCTGTGGATATAGACTAGGCTAGTTGGAACGGAACCCATTGAAAGCTACAAGGCGTTTACGCTCTATCTAAGGGTAGCACCAATAGCAGGATCGACTCAAGGAGTACCCATCTTTGAATGAAGATCTTTTGAAATTCAATTGCATAAGTCCTAGTTTCCACTATAGCAGCAATCCATCCCTCACAGGACCCATGATGGGAATCCTCTGAAACTTGTGGGATATCTAATGCTAGTAGAAGTTAGATCAGAAAGGTTGAAATCCGGTCTTTTCGCGGATCTGGGAACCTCTGGTTCGAATCCAGGACAAGACCAAAGGTCATTTACCCCTCCTATAATTCCGGAAACAGCTCTACGACCCAGAGGTTAGCGACTGCAACTAGCGTTGGTACGAGGGGAGAGGGAATACGCGCTTGGAGCCTTTACCGAACCAGCAACATATAATTGCGTATATAACAAAAAGACGTAATTTGAATCTGATCTGGAATGAAAGCTCTGATAGTTGAGACATAAATCTAGGGCCAATGAGTGCTACAGTAGTACCTTTCGGGGTCGTAGCGCCGGTTACCGAGGGTTTTTATCTAACCAAGGGAAGATTTCCACTTTCCATAATCAAGTTCGTTGCCTCCTTCTACTCCTCGGGGTGTTCCAACTTGTTTGCTTTATGCGGATGATATTCTCTTCCTTCTTCTCCTTCGGATCCTTGGGCGGATAGGAATGGAACAAATTCCATTGAATATAGCTGGAAAAGATAGGAACTATATTTCCCTTCGGAGCGAACACGAGTAACTCCTTAACCTTACGTTCCGGGATCACCATCGAAACTTCCCACCGGGAATCTTTCATTCAGCAACAGCCCTGTTTTCGTTGGGATCGGCTCAGTAGGCACACTGCTTCAGAAAGAAGGGGAGGCGGCGGCGTAAGTCCTTCAGTCTAACCACCTTTGCTAGATTTGACAAGTCAAGAAGCTCGTAGGATCGACTCTTTGTCTAGTGAGGAAATCACGGGACGGCGTGCTCACTCGGCTCTTGGCTCAACTCAATCCCTACATGGGACTTGAGCCCTCCTGCAAGACAATTGTGCTCCCATTCGACGTTTCGGCAGTTAGTAATTGATTCTTGGCCTAAATCGCATTTCTTTATCCTTTTCCATGGGAGGGGGGAAGGAAAGCAAAAGCGGCCACCTGTAAACCAAAGTGAGGAAGGCATCTGCAATAAGCTCGAAGACTTTCGTACCGCTCCTTCCCAAATCAAATGCAACTGATTCAAGAAGAGCAAGAACAGCGGCTAGCCGAACTTCTGAGCTACGCAAAGCCTTCTAATATCAGGGTGGCTGTACACGCAATTGAGAGTACTTCTTGCTACTTCATCGTCCGTCAAAACCATCAGCTATTGGCCGGAGAAGCTCTTGTTTTTCTTTCACTAGTGAAAGAGTGCCAATTTGACCCAACTAGCGAATCTGTTTACAACCATTCAATATTTTGAATTTCCGTGAAGACCGCCCGAAAGCAGTCATTTGTCGGCCTTGATAGCACAAGCACGATCCAGTCAGCGAGGGGTCGAATCAAAACCTTTCTTTTTCTACGCTTTCTTCTATTACGAAATGGAGAGTTAAGTTATAGTCCTGCTACTTTTAAAGCATTTCAAGTAGTAGCATCTCAAGCTAGCATAAAAAGTGTTTTCCATCAGATCAGGGGCAAGCTAGCTAGTCAGTGAGCCAGAGAGGGTAGGAGTCACTTGACTTGGAAGAAGAATTCTCCTAAGCTTGGCACTAGGTGATCTATGTGTCAAAGGGCTACTTTCCCTTGCCTTGCAGCCTATGCATCAATCCCATTCTACCGATGTGTACTTCTTTGGAACAGCTTTCCCGATCCCATCATACTCTTTACCTTTCTTCCCCTTTTTGGTATTTGCTATCTTGTGGTCCGGTCCCTTATTTTTAGGCTGACCAATTCCTCTTGCGACGTCTGTTGGGAGGTAGCATCCAATAGATCTATCTACTAGGCCTTTCGTCGTGGAAGCAAATGGAAAAGCAAAAGCGGAAACAGCTAGATCAACTGCCGAATCAGTCGAACTCGAAGCCTTCGCTCCTATGTCAATGGTTGGGATAGCTGGCTTACCTTCTTAGTTAGGACATTCAAGCTTCCAGTCTAATGACTGGACATGACCAACCCCGACTCTCTAAGCCCTCGTCTTGACAGGAATTGTCGCAGCTGAGCGTAGATGACTTCCCGCAGATTGGGCTACTTCTATTTATCAATATAGAAAGAAGATCCTACTTTCCCATCAAGACTAAAAGCGAAAAATAACCTCTCATCTTGGGATGAGACCCTGGAAGCTTTGGCCCGGCATACTACTATCATATCAGGGAGGAAAGGTGATCATTTCTTGTTCTTAGCAGCTATGGCTATTCATTTTAGTATTAAGGTAATGAATAGTCAATGAGCGAAGGGCGCAGTTACCACTGCTATGAGTTCAAGCGGCTACCCGCAGTTCATTGAGGCTCGACAGACCTGGGCTAAGGAGATGATCTGGCCCCCTTTGGGGAGGTAAGCGAACAAAGAGAAAAAACAAGAATTAGACACATTCTTAAAAGAATCTTTCAACAAAGAATTAAAGCCATGAAACGTCTATATAAATATTGTATGTAGAGAACTCCCTTTCAAATGTACTCTATTTCCTTAATAGAAAGAGCGGGGCAGGAGAGAGAGAATCAGGAGTGGAAGCTGAAGGGGGAGAGATTGTTGCCGGGGTTTGTGTAGCCGCTCTAGCTTTTCTTAGAGTAACTACGCACCTTAACTATGATAGCGAGATTATTACTGATAAAACAACATTTTCATCCACATTCAGACAAGAAAACTCATTATAATGGGCTACATGAGCCCTTAATAATTCAATCTTATCGAGTGATTGACTGAGCAATCAGTCAACATCGTTCCTCTTACGAGCATCTTCGAACCTCTCCTTTACCTTTACAGTCGAGTAACTACTAGTACAGTACCTTGATCATATTGCAGATAAAGCGACGTTTCACTTCTCATATCATATATGTGGAATTAGATAATTCTCATAAAAAGCGTTATAACGCAATCTAGAATATTATCTTCGCTTCGGGGTATGAACTTATGCCCCTGTTGCCAATAGGCGTGGACAAAAACGGGGCTAGTAGCCCATAAGCTCAAGGGAAAGAGAGTTCAGCAGGACTTGGCCTTCTTATTCAATTTCGTTTTTGAGAGATGGGAAAGGAACCTTAAAAGGAGTGGCCAAGCCAAGACCAGTATAGAGTGCCCAAGAAGCATCGCCCGAAAGCACGGGATTCGACCTCACTTCTGTCAACCGGTTAAGAAGGCATTCGCTAAGCAGAAGTATAAAAAGACTATCCCCGACTTTCAATCGAGTGAATACCCGTTTATTGAATAGGTCATGGGAAAATATTTTTTCATCAACATGTGATTGAAAGCTAAAGCAAAAAGTTCTTTGAACGACTTCCCACGTGCCATCTTCGATCGATGGGAAGAATAGAATAGCTAAAGGGTAAGAAGAAAAGGAAAGTGAGCTGGCGACATTGGCATTTGGAGGTGAATTGAATCCCTCTTCTCTGCACATTACTATCAACAGGCAATGCATTAGTAATAATATTCCACATAAATGCACAAACATTGTAGTTAATATTTTTATTCCAGATCAAGGATGGCCATTGTTGATTAGCACCATGAGATCTCAGCTGCTCCCAATACTTTTTAACATATAATTTCCCGGATGGACATTTAGTAAACACCAACAAAGTATCCTGTTGGAAAGATGAGAGATCCATTATCCTTATCCCTATAAGGTAGAAAGGGATTCTTAATAGATTCTGGACATTCCACATATGCCTCAATAAATCCATAGAGGGTGTCTAAAACCTTATTCCTCAGATCTCCATTCCAGTATGGTTTACCAGCAGGCATTGGGTATTTTTGCATCACATAGGGATAGAGAGAGTTCACGTCATAGTAGAACAAGTTCTCACCTCTTGATTTATAGACATCAACATGACCTCCGTAGTAGCCCTTCCTGATGAATGTGTCTTCATTCTTGTTTGGGATATGAATTGGAAAAGACGAAGCTTCATAGTATTTCATACGAAAGATTCTAATAGCTAGGGATGATATGGTCAATACTCCAACTATGTTCACATTATAGAGGTTATAGATGATCTCTTGAGCCTTTTTCATCACACCTCCAAGTAGAAGCACATCCTGTTTCAAATATTCTAGTAATTCTTTTTCCCTAAGAGAGAGATCTTCCACAGTTTTTAGTTGCTCATGATCGAAAGAATATTTACACCCAAGATCCGGACACAGGTTCTGTGCTAGGGTATCCAGTTTTCCAGGAAGTAGATTTAACGAATCTTTGAAGGAGAATAACAGAACACCTTTCTTAGCAACCATCTTTGAATCCACCTCTTGTTGCATCTTTTTGTAGACTTTGATCTCGTAAATTCGATGGTTTCTAATCAGAGGTTGAATTATGTAGTATGGATGATGACAGATTAAGTGCTTAAGCAAGATTATTCCATCGAATCGTGATAAGTTATGGAAGTATATAGACTTAACTGTCTTATACTGTTTATATACTAAAAAATAAATCCGTTTAACCATCTCATATAGGATCTTATCACTCCTATCTTTGAAGGATGAATACAATTTTTTGTTTAATAAATCCTCGCTATAGAATGTCATAATATCCACTTTATCCACTTCCTTTTCAGGTAGAACCACCAACTGCTGCGTATGGAGTCTGCACTTCCAACCCCGTATCATCCTCAATAAGAATTGTCTCAATATCGGCTACCATAAAAGGTGTGACACCCTTTTGTTTTGAAGAAGAGATTTGTGTTATTGAACTATTATAAGTACGTTTCTTATTAGATATAGGTTGAGATACAGGTACTTCGACATCCATATCTTGTGGGGTGTCAAAAAGAATTGAAAGATGATTCTGCTTGTCATAACCAGAATTTTGATAGTCATGATAAAGTTCCTCAAAAAGGTTATCAAGTACTTTTATTATTTCATTTTTTGATAGATGTATCTTCTTATTTAGACCAGTTAGATAGATACGCAGGGTTATTTATTTTTGTTATAGAATAACCTAGATATTTCTCTGATACTTGGATCACAGCCCTATATATATAACGAAATAAATCCTTAGTTGGAAGGAACGCGCTACCATCTAGTGTAGTCAATGGTATTGCTTTACCTATACTATAAGTAATATCATTACCATCCTTTCCAACTAGGGTAAAGAGTATATTGCATTTTGAATATCCTTCTACCGATGAGAAGACATAACGAATGAGAAGATAAAATATAGAAAGGCTTATTAAGTTCATTTCATTAACAGAGAAGCCGGGGTCAATCTCATGTGAAGATAGAATCAAACCCTGATGTGGAGCAGCATATGTTGTATTTAGAATACGAGTATATAATACATCATAAGAAAAATACCCGGAGTTGTAAGTAGTACAGTAGGAACGGTTTGTATGAAACCTTATGTATGCCCTTTTTTTTACTAACAGGTTAATAGTGTATAGTATATAGAGTTGAAAACTCTTTTTGGAATTCTTTCCAATTCTTTATATGAGCCACATATTTTGATTCATATGTTGTATCATTATCGATAGGACCGCATTTATATTATATAGGAATTATATGAATAATACATATTCTTAAAGATCTTATATATATCCTTGAATTTGAATTTAGATAGAAATGAAGGCAGGAGTAAACCATACTCTACCAATAGAGACTCATTCTCTCGAATATATTTCAAGAAATGGCTATTGACTTTAAATGGTTGACTTTGTAGTTTATTCATGATATTACACAGTTTTTCAGGTTCCTCATGCAACTCTATATATATATAAATGATCGAGATTATGTGAACTTAACAAACGGTAACGCTCGTCTATATCAGCTGTTAAACTACTTAAGTAACCACCCCTTATATCTGATAGATACTTAGGCTTTTTATTCTCAGGGAGAATACTTACCCAATCTTCTGGTTTGCAGACCATAGGCAAACTAAACCTGATAGGTAAATCAGATATTGGAAATTTGCAGTGTACGTTCTGATGTTTAGCAATATAGAAAGAACCCCCTTTCTTGCGGATAGGTTCATCTTCAATATTACCTATATGCGAGACTTCTATCAAATCCCTTTGTTGCATGAAATCAACTAATTCTATGCCGAAGCTAAAATGTTAGACGTTTTTTCGGGTTTTAGTACCGCTGGGGGACCCATTGGGAGTCCAATATCTATAAAATTTGCGCCTCATTAATAAAGTAATCTGTGAACGAACAGTAGTATCTAAACGATCTATTAGAGTAGATAGACGAATAACTGAATTAGATTCTACTGCATTAAACAAAGTACTTAACACATGTATTAGTAAAACTTCCAACGTATAAGTACCAAACACATTAAGTGATGATTTCTCTTCATCAGAGAGCTTTTTACTCAACAAAAGAAATTCTTTAGCAGAACTAGAACCAGACTCTTCACCTTTCTTAATCATATCTATGATTACGTTTGGTACTGTTTTATACATGGACTCTTCATCAAACTCAAAAGTAGACTCCTCGATTAATTTTTCGTAATTCTTCATCGCTAAGATTCTTAGAACGATGATGTTCCAGACGTTGGAATACCATCTGTTTATAGATGAAGTCATTATTCATAGGAACACACCCATTCATGTTAGTGGCCTCACTACATTTTTTGATAGCCTCATCGTAAAATTCAACCCAGAATTTGATGACCTTTTCTCGAGACTCATTTCCTGAACGAGGTAATAAAAACTCGTGAGTATTCAATATCCAAGTTTCATTGGATGTTTTAGAATCACTAACATTGCGAGAGTAGTTCCTATCCATAGAAAAATTGATATTTTTAACAGAGTCAATATCCTGGATTTTGCACGTATCATACCTATTCTGACATATATGTACATAGGAACTCTTTCTAATAGAGCATTCTGTGCTATATTGAATGATATTGAAAAGCGTTCTTAGTTATCATATAATAGAGAAAGATATTATAGAACATAACCGTGAGGCCGCCACCCTGTGGTCTGGGATACATACTATACTAACCCGTATCTGCAGGGAGAGTCTGGAATCACTCAACATCCTCTATACTTTACGGGATTGGGCATCCATACAAAGAGACCTTTGAGAGTCCCTACTATATGGACTTGGATTTTACACAGTGAAGTCTCTAAACAGCTCCACTTAGGCCCTACACCTAATCTAGTACATCCAGAATCCACACTCTATAAATGCAGAAACACGTAGATATAGATAGAATACTGCTATAGAGATAGGCCTAATATTACTCTATTAGGGGGCAGGTTATCTGTATATGATTTTTTACGTAAAATATTCTGATACAACCCTCCTTTATGAAATTGTTCATTTCATTCTTGAGGTGAACTCGCTTCCTCCCCCTTCATTCAGCCGGAGCTGGTGAATTCAATGACTATCTTTCATTCATCTGAAAGTGAATTGAAATACTCCTGGAATAGGGGTTTTTCCCTCAGAGGTCCTGGTAAGTGGGAGTGGAGCCAGCGCAGTTGTAGCGATGTCCGGATATGATATTTTAGAGACTATTTTCTGACGGTCAACAAACCATTAATTATAACAAATAGAAAAATAAAATAAATTCGAAAATAATAAATAAACGGCCTCTTCTTTTATTCGAGATGTTGTTCTTCATTTTTTTTGCATGAGTTTGTTGACGTAAGTTACTAGGGAGAGGGTAAATTGTTTCCTTCTTTTATTATTAGTTGATCTAAAGGCTTTTATGGTTATTGATTGCACTAGACTAGAAAGGACAACAAACTACTTCCACCCACATACAAGCCCCAAAAACAAGCGCAGTTATTTTATTATTTAAGCAAGTGTCTTGCTCGATTACAAAACACGAAAAGATAAGCGCGTGTTAATTTCTTCTAATTTATTGGGCCACCGCGGAACCACAATGCCAATGAGAGAATGAGCGAGTGCTGTGCAGCTCGCAGCATTTGGAGCCTGAGCTCGGCTTCCCTTATTATTTGGTCTTTTGGTAGGTATCGCCAAAAGGCGAAGAGGAGCCTCCGGCGTTCGCGGAGCTGGTTCTCGACGCGTTCGATTTCTTCGTAAAGTTGAGCAAGCCTTTGTGCCATAGCCATAGACATAGTTCAGCAACCTCAAAAAATTCTTTTATTCTTATTGATTCCAATTATGTTCTCGTACCCAAGCCCTTTTTCCAGAGTCTTGTGGAGGAGAATTTCACACTTATCTCACTAAATAAGTGAGAAAGTGCTCCGCGATGGGTCGCGGTCTCAAAATGGAAGTTTTTCGCCTTTAAGATAGCTATGAAGGTATTTTAGGGCCACTATGTTCGCACCCCCCGACTCAACATCAAAGTGGTCTCGTGCGATCTCATGCGCGGCCATCATTAAGTCGGCTGGGCTGCCTGCGGTTACAGAATCGCCCGCAGAAGTCCCCTTGACTCTCTCTCTCTATAAAAAAAAGCGTTCTGCATCATCATCATCCAGCGGCGCTGGCGCAGGTTTTTATTCCTTCTGAGCCAGGATCAAACTCTTCTTTTGACTATGATTGGGTTTTATCCTATCTGGTAGAGTCAACAGAATGGAGTTCCTTGTTTGTAACTCCAGAACAGATGATTTCCTCCAGGTGTTGGAGTGCCCTTTCGAAATAGGGGCTAGCCGTTCTTTGCTCACATAAGCTTTGATGAACCCGCAGGAATCTCCAACTATCCAATTTTTCGTCACATAATAGTTCGATTACGCGGTCCCACCGGGAAGGGAAACTAAAACTCAACTGAGGGCCAACAGATTATGCTTCAACAATAGATGCTGATGCGCCGAAGAGAAGAGGTATGGGCAGGAAATTGACTGTATGCTGTCCCTTTCCTTTTTCATCCGCCCCTATCAATCAACACACCTAGATGGGATCGGTACGAAGTACTCGAGTGTGACATCAGCTCGAAGTTGAATCCGCTCGAATAGCACCTGCCCAACAAGGACTTCGATGGGAAAGAGCCGTGGAAACTCAAGAACAAGGTAAGACTAGTACCAAGTTCGGAAAGAGACTCTCTCTTGACCTGACTTTCCCTATTGGCGTTGACTACGGTAAGTAATTCACTCAAACCGATTCCATTTATGGATACTTGGAGGGTGGGAAAACTCTTTCTTTTATCAGGATTAAAGGCTTTGCCGCCTGACTCACTCCGGAAAGAAAGATTGAGGGGGTCAGACACGGCTACGACTTGAATGGAATTGCTCCGTTGATAGATCCAGATTCGCATCCGCCCATCTAAGAGATTTCTTCGTGCCGGGTCGTGAGCTATGTGGAGCGATAAAATCAATTGGATGTATTGGGGTTTCACCTGCACTGCCTTCGCCTAGGACAGACGAAAGGGCTTGCTGCTGGTTCGTCCCCTATCTATTTGAATTGATTTACAGCGCCTATTTTCAAGCTTATAAAAGGCATTTTTTAACTTTAAAGAGTGTCTCTCTCCTCTACGGCTCGTTATTTGATACCTTTTCTTACGCTTCTTCCCGCAGATTCCACTCGTAATTGATTAGCCTCTATATATAAGATGTTTATTGTTTATCCCCTTAGGGAAGGATGGCTGCTTCCAACTTGCCTTGGTTTTTTCCATACAGACCGCCTTGATACGAGATCCTCCTAGCCTCTGTCTATATTTTAGGTCTCTGTTCGCCTTTTCCCGCCAGCTTAGCTATGTGCTTGGTGTCAGCTACGAAGCCCCTTTTTGAAGGGAACCCAACCTACCAACAGACTTTAGTAAGTAGTTGGCTTAGTCAGTGAATTCGGTGAATAAGCGAGTGGAACTCTTGCTTGTTTGATGCTTTCCAGTGGTAGTTGCGTCAAGCAGCATAAGCGCTTACCTGACCATGAGTGTAGAGTGTAATAGGGCAATTTTCTCTTTATGAAATGGTACGTCTGATCCCCAATAGGAAGATCAAAAGAGAACCAATCTCATTCGTGACACACGTTGATTTGAACAAAGTACTTCTTTACTCTTTCTTATTCTTAGGAGAATGACCCCCACTCCGAAATAGCTGCAATGCTGGCATGCTGATCCGCGATTACTAGCGATTCCAACGAATTAAAGTAAAGGCTAATGGCCTTAACTACTTAAACGAATCAATCTCCCACTTCTCTACTTTAGTAAAAGGAGGGTCTTGCTGTTAAGCTACCTTTCTGCTGCTCATCGCTTTCAGACCTATCTTTGTGCTTACACTACAATATTACGCACCTTCCCAGCTTGGGTCCTCGCTTTGGGATGAATTCCTTCTACATAAAGAGAGGATCCGAGCCTTGAATCAAGACACAGGAGTTTGATCAAATTTGGGTGTGGGGCCTTAAAGGAGATCTTACCTAGGGTGGAGATTTCAGAAAGAAAGGAAGTAATCCGTCTCCCTTGAATGGTAGCCCTTGCGGGGATTAAAGAGAGATCGCCGCAGGGTAGGAGTAGTCATCCAAAAGAAATGGAAAATCGTTCGTTTTTCGGGGAATCAGGACCAGTGGATCGTCGAAGGAAGAGAGTGGGCGGTGCTTTCTCGATCCGATTTCTCACTTGTTCTCTTAAGAAATTTCGAGTTGGATGAAAAGAGCGCTTCCTAAACTCAGTCCTCTCCGTCTACCTCTTTACCAGCTAAGCCACTTACCCCTCGTCTATTCACTTCTTTAATGCGGGAAAGGGGGGATAAGCTTGACCGAGGAAACTAGCTTTACTTCGGGCAATCAATCTCTAGCTTTCGACTAAGCTAAGAAGCAGATAGGATCAATCTAACTAATAAAGGATATTCCCTAGGGCAAGACATCCCAAGGAACAAAGAAAAGAAAGAACTAAAGCTTTTGTACTACGACTTCGGGAAGGCAAGCTTTCAGAGGTTTATGCTTAGGCCTTCTCCCCGTTGCCACCTCTAACACTACCACACCAAAGCTGTAAACATCTGTCTTCTCGGTGGGAATACCCGAATAAACATACTCAGGTGCAAGATATCCCATTGTTCCTGCCGGTATAGTTGCTTCTCTTGTATTCGAACTGTGTTCATAAACTTCTGCCAGACAAAAAGACCAAATCTTAACGAAGTGGAAGGAATGGATCTATCTCCTACTGCCTCTTCAAGTGGGAGTAGGAGTTCATGCGTAGAATAGGTCATCAAAGAGAGTCCAGTTGCCTCGTGCCTAGGAGAAGGTATCGTCTGAAGGGGTGCTTTCACTTCCTTCCATTCTTCCACTTCCAATCAGGAAAGTGCCATTGGTGCTTGTCTCGCTCCTTGTGCCGGGTGTGATCTAGTTCTTGTTCGTATAGTCTCAAAGTCTGCTTATAGAAAACGACGTTTTGAACCCTTCACTACTGAGATTACCTGTGAGTCTTCTGCTTCCCTTGCCTTTACAGAAGGAACGAAGAAAAGGAAGGGATTGACTGCTTGCTTTGAATAGATTAGGTATAACGAGAGGAAAGCCGATCAGAGCCAATAAAAACGCACGAATCAAGGTAAGGGATCCGGTAAACTGAAGTACCAGAAGCCCTTTTCAAACAAAGACCACTTTACGCTGGGACTTGTCTCCGTCTTAGTTGCATGGTTCAGAGCCCATGAATGAAAAATAGGTCACATAGTTTAAAGAAAGGGATTAATCAACTTGTACTATAGCTGGTATGACGAAGCTAAGGGGCGAACGGGAAATGCTTTAGGGAACAACCACATCCGACTTAATAGTGAAATAAGCAGGTATTCATAAGCAAGAGGTCCTGGGACGACAGCTCAAGCACATTTAGCTTTGTCTGCCAAACCCTTAGTTTCAAGCAGCAAAGGGGAAGGAGGCCTATCGAAGTCACTTTCCTAGGTTAAGGTAGGTTCCAGGGTGAGAAGAATCGGTAGTTGTTAGACTAGCTCTAGCTTGAAAGCGTGAACGGGTGATTTATAGGCTAAAAGTCCATTTTTCCAGAAGGTGAAGCATCTATTCCGGAAGTAGGTGAATAGCGCAGTTCAGGTTATACACTCACGATTCAGCGATGTGGACTGCTACAACTCTGTATCGGTAAAGCTGCTCTTCTCTCTGCCCTTGAAGCTCGCTCTTCGACCCGTACCGTAGCCTGTACACTCGGCTATTCTCCCGATTCAACTCCCATTGTCTACGCTGGGAAAAGGGCTGCCAGAGTGAGGTAAAGGTCTCTTCTTTCTGTTTGTGCCAGCTGGCCCTGACCGAATGTTCTGACTCCCGGTAATAGAATGGGTGTTGGGTTTGCTTTGGCGAAACTTTTTTTCTATGAGCTGTTGCAAACAGTTGGCTCTTAAAGAGTTGGTACGTGATCAAGGGATGTGCCACCAATCATTCTATTTAAAGAATGAGTCCCAGTCTGCTTCTTCTTACCAGTCGACTAGGGTAGTCGCTGACTTTGTTGGATATGCCGACGGTAGTCTTCAAAACGAGCTAGCTAGAGTAGGAGTGGGAGCGCTGCCTTCCACTATATTTATTATATAGGAACAATCTTGACTCGTAGGGGCTTAGCCCAGTGAGTGAAAGGCAAGGAGTGTAAACCACGTACGAGTGAGCGTAGAAAAGCGAAATGTTTTGCAGCGAGTCAACCGTAATACGATCAAAAGGAAAGAGGGTCGATGCAAAAAGGATTAGTGCAAAGGGCACAGGGATTGGCTATAAGGAAAGCTGGGCAGCCCGCAGCTATGAGCTTTTAAGCTAGGAGTTCTCCTTTCTTCCGGTTATGAGGATCGAATTTCCTGATGCCTGATAACCTGAGGTAGGAGTGGCAAGAGTTGACTTCCTAAAACGGTAACAACCAGAGATGTATAGAGAACTTCCCCTCGATTAGCTACAGGTTCATAAGACTACTTTGGTAATGGTAACATGAACTGTGCAATTCGTACATGAACGGATACATATTTTTTGGTATACCAGATCGTTTAGGAAGGTAAGGTAGTTTAGATTCCCTTTGAGGTTAGGAGAGTGAGTCGATTCGACGAGGCTAGCTTGTAGGTTAGCCTTTAGTTTCCGTCAAAGAATTGGATTTTCATACTTCCTTCCCCTTTGGTCGATTCAAGTGGACTTTATCCTAGATTTGTCGATTTCTTCCCTGCTCCCTCGACCTTCATTCTCTCACTCCCCATCATCAGATGCCGAAGCCCTTTCTCATTTCAGCCATTGGTGATTGCCCATCTACATCAATAAGAATGAGGCATGACTTCTTTTCCAGTAGCTATGCCTGAACTGAACCTCGTACATTTATTTCCGGCCTTACGCTTCCCAGTCTCGGGAAAAGAATAAGAATAGCTCTTTCGATCAAAGTCCAATAGCTAGGGTGGGATTGTTCCTCTGTTCTCAACTCGGGAAGGAAATAAGCATGGATTCACCTATTCCAGAAAAAAAAGGAATATGCACTTATTCGCTTTTAGGTTTAGCTTTCGAGAAAGGCAAGGCCTTACAACACAAAGTCTTGCTCATTCCCGGAAGAAAAAGAAGAGGATTCTCAGCCCGCCTAGAGTATAGCTTCCAGCTCGGCTAAGCAAGGACTCCATCCTAAGTAAAGCAGTCTGAAAGAAAGATGCCACTTTCACTATTTAGAATATGCATTTTCCTGGTACACCAAGCCTAAGCAGCTCAGCCGTTGAAGCGACTCTAAGCCAAAGAGACGGTCTATGGCGCTACCCCTACTGTCAGGGAGGGGGTCTTTGTCCTCGAGGGAAGGAACCAGAGAGAGTATTTAGGAATGCAGTCACGTGCCTTACAACATTAGGGCTTCTAGACTGGCTATTGAAAGAAATTCAGAAGCCGAGAGCAGCAAAAATGGCAATTCCAGCAAAGGAAGAAGCTAAGAGTCACCAATACGAATGACTACTTGTGAAGTACCATGGAATTGGGAAGAATTCTTACGAATTTCGTTATTCTCTTGATTCTTCTAGCTAACCTATCAAAGCTTATGTTTTTCCCGCTACGCCCCTTTCATCGATATTGGCTTTAGACCGCTTTTCGGATCTAGAAAGAGGGAGATGAGTTGAATAAGATAAGGAAATTCAATTGTTGAATAGAGCTTTTTTCTTTGTTTTGATATTGGCATCTCGCCCTAGAAAAACAGCTTGAATAAAGTTTAGTATACCACGTAAGAAAAAAGAGGTGAAGTTTACCTGGCATTAAAAAGGGAACTCTTGAGAATTCATCTGCTAACAGAATCACTGACGTCCCTATAGTTCTTGCTTGTACTGTAGTTTTGACTCTCTTTATTCAATCCCACTATAGGACAAAAAAGGCAAAGAAGAATAGGACTCTTCGCCTTTCAAGCATACCTGGAATATAGCCTATATAATCCCTACAAGCAAGAAATCAAACTAGCACTATCTAGCCGGGCGAAGATCGCTATTCTAATGTAACTATAGAGAACTCTAGAGATGTGAATCATACCTTCGCTAATGCCCTTACTACTGGGTTCTGTCCCAATGAAAGTGATTTCCCTGATTTACCATCTAAAAAGCTCAAACGTAGCCTGCGCAAACAAAGCAAACGCAAGGTTTCCCTGCTCGTAGCCTGCTCTCTTTCTCTGCGATCACTTCCGTACCATGTCCAGTGTTTCATTTCATTACCTTAGCCGGCCTCTTGCTTTAGCATGATTTCGGGATGCCTATTTGATTCAATTCCAAACATGGTTTTAACTGCCCTTCCAACTCATTAGAGTCAGATTTCTTGACTTCTTACTTCTTATCCCCTCTTGACAGACCGTCCCTCAATGTTCGCCTTCTGTATGGACTCGTCATCTGATCCTGCAGATTGAAAGAGTAATCCGAAGAGCAGGACGCTAGTAGTCTTCCAGTAAACTTTACGGAAAGAAGTTAGAACGCAACAAGTGAGAGAATTGATTTCAAAGCCTGCATTCGCTGCCATTGATTCGAGCACAAGAACCAAGACTGCCATGCTTCCTGCTGTCCCTATTTGACTGACTTTGAAGCCCATAGGTTTTTCAAGGTTGAAGGAAGTAAACAACCTTACTTTACAACTTGCATGTGTGAAGCATATAGCTAGCCTTTCTTCTTTATTGAAATCAGTACAGAAGGACCTTGAATGCTTTCTCATATCGGTCGGTGTAAAGGTTCAGCCTGGTAGACCTCATAGAGAAAGAGAATGGGATCCCGACCCGAGAAAGGAAAATGCTATCAGCTCCGGAACCTCTCGATCAAGCAGCTTCGACTTTTTCTATTCAAGATGGGGAGAAATCATCAATTCAATTAGATGCCAGTTGTTTCCTGAAACTAGCTGCTAGGCTAGATAGGGCGTGCGAAGGGTTTTACTTTCCCTCCTCAGTAGGCTCTGGTTCAGCTTCAGCCAGCTCAGTTTCTACCTCCAGAGGATCAAACGATTGGGGGGGATCCACCTGTGGTTGAACACACAATAAGGATTTGGTGGAAGTTCAATCTTAACGGGGTAGCCAAGCACTCCGGGGGTAGAGTGCCCTTATCCGTCAAAAGCTTCCCTCACTAACAATTCCATTGAATCCGTGGCGTTCCTGGACGTCAGACTGTCGTAGGATAGCACATTGAAAGACGTTGGTAGGATAGCCGTTGTCATAGGATTGGTGATCTCATTCTTTTCTATCTGGTTTTTACGTTCCGTGACATCTAAGTTCTTCGAAATAGTGTTATCATTTATCCTTCCCTTTGCCTTACCCTGGCTCTCCTCTCCTTGTGGTGATCTATCTTACGTACGGCATTTATGTGTCATTTTTTCACTTCAGGTACACTTACCTGGTCTGTAACCATTTCTTCAAGAATTTCTTGACTCGAGTTCAGAGGCTGTCTACTCCCCTCCTAGAAGAAAGAGCTTCCTATCACAACCTCCTTCCCCACCCGAACCTTTCCTCGAAGAACCCCTTCCTTTGAAGCAACCGAACCACCTAACCGTCAGTCTGAGCTCTCTGGATCAGTTAGTCATCAGTAGTGGTCCTGGTAGTGGAATTTTTGTCCCAAGTCAGATTGCAAGAATAGTCCCATGTAAGATGATTGCCTAGCAGAAGCAGCCCTAGGTGCCTAGCCCGGCTAATGGGAATATTTTTTAAAGCAGGCAGATGTCAATGAAAAATAAATTCAATTGATAGAGTCAGATTCTTTAACAGCCGATTCTATAGATTATCGAACACCGGCTAGGGATTCAGTTCCCTTTCTAGCATCGGTTACTAATTCAATTGGCTTGGATGAAATTCTTTTAAACCTGAAAACAGTTGTCCTTTCGTCGACTATTAGACCTGCAGCAATCCAAACCTCAAGGCTAAGAGCTTATTCGAGAACAGCTTACTCTGATTTAATTGCTAAGATCACAGCTCCTACTCCTATTCATTCTCAAGCACTTGCAGCGGAAACTAATAGTTGACCAACCGCGGATACGCAAACAAGAACCATGGCATGAGATGCATTTTCCTTAAACTAAAGCAAACCGAAGCTTCTGCCCCAAGGCACCAGCGCATTCCCTTCCTTCTTCTACTATTGATCTTGTCGGTCAGTATATCTGTCGTGGGGCATGATATTCCAGAATTTATCAATTGCGGCACTTCCTGAGAAAGAAGTCGTCTTGGTATTGGATCCGCTCTTCTGTGAACATGAATTAGATTCTATTCGTTTTCTTTATTCTTAAGAGAACCC